GTAACCCTAATTATTCCGAACCCTTTGAATCACTACACTCTGGATTCAAAGGGTTCTCGTCAACTTACACGAAGTTTTCTTATATATAGATAGTCCTACATCTAACTGTATTAGTCACGCCCTTTCTGCAATTCAATTAGAGGTTAAATGAACCATAACTATGTAACCCTATTCCTAATAGATTAACCCCAAAATAGCATATCCAAATTATTAGAAACCCCATAGAAGCCACAATTGCCGAATTTTCACCTTGTAAATTTTTCTTTGTTCGCGTATGTAAATAAATTGCAAATATAGTCCACGTAATAAATGCCCAAGTTTCTTTTGGGTCCCAATTCCAATATGATCCCCATGCCTCATTAGCCCATACTGCTCCCGAAAGAATACCTATGGTTAAAAAGATAAAACCTAGACTAATAACACGATAACTCCAATCATCCAATTGTTGAATCAATCGATACTTGTAATAATTCCTATCAGAAAGAAACGAAGTATTTTTTACAATATTGTTTATTTTATTTGTGTATTTGGTCTCATTAAAGTAAACTAACTCATTTAATTTTAATAAATGGTTGCTTTTATCAAGAATCCTTATGTCTTTTCGAAATGTAATGACTAAAAGAGCTATTGATAATAATGATCCACATAAAAGAGCTGCATAGCCCAATACCATCATGCTTACATGCATCATCAACCATTGGGATTGTAAAGCAGGTACTAATATTGCGGATTGATGCATTTCAGTTAAAAGACCCGAAGTAGCAAAGCCTTGGGTAAAAATAGCACTTGGCGCGGTTATTGCGCTTAAATTATTTTGATGTTTTTTAAAATACGGAAGCATATTAATACTGGATAAACTCCATGAAAGAAAAATTAATGATTCATATAAATCACTTAATGGAAAATGTAGCGAATAAATCCACCGCGTGATTAATAATCCGGTTATACAGAAAAAGCTCGCTATCATGCCCTTTTCGGATGAATCATCTAGTCCTCCATCCACTAATAAGGTTATAAAATATAGTGTAATTAAAATTGAAATAATAGAAAAGGATATATGAGTTAATATATGTTCGAAAGTCAAAAAAATCATATTATATATATATTTGTTTAAGGGGGGAGTACCTTAATTATAATTACGGAATGCAGGGAGTTTAATTTCTGGAATTACTTACATAGGACTTAGTCTATCTCTTTTAGAAGTTTTAGAAGATAGATGCCATGCCGCCACTCGGACTCGAACCGAGATGCTCTAGCACTGCTTCCTAAGAGCAGCGTGTCTACCGATTTCACCATAGCGGCTTGCTCAAAATTATAATAACCTATTCATACTCAATCGTCGAGATTGCAGTAGTCAATTCATATTTAGGAACGATTAAAATTTAGGAATACAACGTCATTTAAATACGTGTTCACTAATAGAGTATATTTATCTGGTTTTAGAATGTCAGTTATATTTAACGTAATCAAATAATAAGCTTCCGCATAGTTTATCCTCTGTGGGAATAAGACTTTTTTTTGTTCTATCCCTAGATGCTAGATAGTTCTTCCTTCTATCTAGTATCTAGGGATAGAACAAAAAAGTCATTCAGTTTCGATTCAGTTCTTATTCCGATTATTCCAATGTTTGATTAGTTATTTGTCGGCACAAAAAAACTTTTTGAATTCCCGGTCGAAAGAGATTTCGATAATGAAAAAGCTTTTAACGCTGCCCAATATCCCTTCTTTTTCCAAGAATTTTTACGAATCCGCTTTTTTGACATAGAAGTACGTTTTTTTGGAACTGCCATTCAAAAATCAAGAGATTACTCATTGTTATAGTTGGATGTGAAAGACATCTATCTAGTATTAATATAATATTCAATATTCAATAAAAACGAATCTTTATTTACTATTGATTATCCATCTAGTTCTTTATTTAGATAATACTACTTTGCTATAAAAAAGGCGAAAAAGATTATATGTCATTAATTTTTTTTACATTTTTATTACATATAATTAATAAACTATAACTTTCCGGACAAAAAAACGAATTCATACTATAACTAATGGATTTTTTATATCCTCATAGTAAAAGCTCTATAGCTATAGTATCCAACGTACTATAGTGGTTAAAGTTAAAAATTTTTCTGGATCTCCCGAATTAGCTTTAAATATATAAATATATTACTTAATAAATAACTATTCACTTTGCGTGATATCATTTAACCAGTTGTAACTTCTTGATTTGTTGATTTGAACGATTTGGTAAAGAATCAGACTACTTAAGAAGATTAAATTTTGGTCTTGCATCTCTAATCTATATATATATATTTACTTTTTTTTGCGAAAGGGAGAAGATCCGGTGAATCGGAAAGAATTAATTAAAAATGAAAAAGGTTTTTTTTATGGAACATACATATCCATATGCATGGATCATACCTTTCGTTCCACTTCCAGTTCCTGTCTTAATCGGAGTCGGGCTTCTCCTTTTTCCGACGGCAACAAAAAATCTTCGTCGCATGTGGGCTTTTCCTAGTGTTTTATTATTAAGTATAGTTATGATTTGTTCTGCAGATCTGGCTATTCAGCAAATAAATAGCAATTTCATATATCAATATGTAGGGTCTTGGACTATTAATAATGATTTTTCTTTAGAGTTCGGCCACTTGATCGACCCACTTACTTCTATTATGTTAATATTAATTACTACTGTTGGAATTCTGGTTTTGATTTATAGTGATAATTATATGTCTCATGATCAAGGATATTTAAGATTTTTTGCTTATATGAGTTTTTTCAATACTTCCATGCTGGGATTAGTTACGAGTTCAAATTTGATACAAATTTATATTTTTTGGGAATTAGTTGGAATGTGCTCATATCTATTAATAGGTTTTTGGTTCACACGACCTATTGCTGCAAATGCTTGTCAAAAAGCTTTTGTAACTAATCGTATAGGAGATTTTGGTTTATTTTTAGGAATCTTAGGTCTTTATTGGATAACAGGTAGTTTTGAATTTCAGGATTTGTTTGAAATATTCAATAACTTAAGTTATAATAATGATAATGCGTTTACTTTTTTAGTTTATAATTTATGCGTTTTTCTAGTATTTTCCGGTGCAATTGCTAAATCGGCACAATTCCCCCTTCATGTATGGTTACCTGATGCCATGGAAGGGCCTACCCCTATTTCGGCTCTGATTCATGCTGCTACGATGGTAGCAGCGGGCATTTTTCTTGTCGCTCGTCTTCTTCCTCTTTTCATAGGAATACCCTACATAATGAATTTAATATCTTTAATAAGTATAATAACAGTACTATTAGGAGCTACTTTGGCTCTTGCTCAAACAGATATTAAGAGAAGTTTAGCCTATTCTACAATGTCTCAATTGGGTTATATGATGTTAGCTTTAGGTATGGGGTCATATCGAGCTGCTTTATTTCATTTGATTACCCATGCTTACTCTAAAGCATTATTGTTTTTAGGATCTGGATCAATTATTCATTCAATGGAAGCTATTGTTGGATATTCGCCAGATAAAAGTCAGAATATGGTTCTTATGGGCGGTTTAACAAAACATGTCCCAATTACAAAAACAGCTTTTTTATTAGGTACACTTTCTCTTTGTGGTATTCCACCACTTGCTTGTTTTTGGTCCAAAGATGAAATTCTTAATGATACTTGGTTGTATTCACCACTTTTCGGAATAATAGCTTGTTCCACAGCCGGGTTAACTGCATTTTATATGTTTCGAATTTATTTACTTACTTTTGAAGGGCATTTAAATACTCATTTTCAAAATTACAGTGGAAAACAAATGGGAATGAGTCCTTTTTATTCAGTATCTCTATGGGGAAAAGAAGGCTTAAAAAAAAAATATATATATATAAGTTTATTAATAATGAATAATAATGAGAAGGCTTCTTTTTTTTCTAAGACGGCATCCCAAAACCAAATTGATAATATGGTAAAAACCATCAACCAACCTTTTATTATTCATTTAAAAACTTGTAAAAAAAAAAGTTTTTTCTATCCCCATGAATCAGATAATACTATGTTATTCTCTTTGCTTGTATTGGTTCTATTTACCTTGTTCGTGGGATCCCTGGCACTTCCTTTGAATCAAGAAGGAATGGGTTTGGATATATTATCAAAATGGTTAACTCCGTCTATAAATCTTTTACATAAAAATTTGGCTGATTCGGTGGATTGTTATGAATTTTTGGCAAATGCTATTTTTTCAGTCAGTATAGCATGTTTTGGAATACTTATAGCGTCCCTTTTATATAAGCCCCTTTATTCATCTTTACAAAATTTTAATTTTAAAAATGCATTTTTAAAAAAGGGTCAGACGCGCATTTGGGGAGACAAACTAATAAATATAATATATAGTTGGTCATATAATCGTGGTTACATAGATGCTTTTTATGCAACATCTTTTACTAAGGGTCTAAGAGGATTAGCTGAATTAACTCATTTTTTTGATAGACGAGTAATTGATGGAATTACGAATGGCGTTGGTATTACGAGTTTCTTTGTAGGAGAGGGCATAAAATATGTAGGGGGAGGGCGTATCTCTTATTATCTTTTCTTCTATTTATCTTTTGTATCAATATTTCTTTATCTTATTATTACATAATTTCGTCCTTTTTTTTATTACATACATAGGAAGAGATCCCTTGTCTATAGCCTGTAGTCTACTTAGAAATTCATTGCTTAGATTCTTTTCTTTTTGGTCTTTGCTATGAACCCATTGATTATACAGTTCATAAGAGAAGTGATTTTCCATTGTATTTGTGTACAAAGTCATTTTTCTTTGTATCATTTCCAAAAAAGTTGACAAACTGGATGGATACGTAAAAGCTATTCTTTGGTTGCCATCACTTCGACATGTGTAAAAAATATATTGTGACGTTTCATTTCTTATAGCTTTTTCAAATTGATCATTTTTTATATACCGCAATGGACGATTCCATCGCTTATAGTCGAAAAGACGGGTCACAAGAGGTTTTTCAAA